GCGCAACCTAATACTTGTTTTTAAAGTTTTGAATCTTTGACTTTTTATAAATCGAAATATTTAATATTAAAATAATAATAATAAAATAACTCTTGACAGTAATATATGTTGTATATGTAAATCCTAGATATGACAATATGCGGAATTCATCCATGAAAATGAAAAACAAGGGGGGGGGGGATGAATAGATGGGACGCATAACCGGATATGCTAAAAAGAAAATACGAAAAAAAGCTAATGAGATCAAATAATAAATAATAAATAGAGTTCCGTTTCGAATTCGCTAGATAAAACAAAGTCTTGCCTGTTATGATAAATAAATCAAAGACTTTACGCAACATTTTTATTTTTTATTCATATATATTTTTTATATTTTTTTTACTAGGTTTCGGTTAGTTGAGCTTGAAAATGACTATTCCTTCATTGAAATTGAATAAGTAAAAAATTTAATTGCACATTCGCTTGGGCGGTACCAACGAAATTGAGTGCTTACTCCCATTTATTTTTGAATTAACCGATCTATTTGCTATCGAAGATTTTTTCTGTATTCGAAAAATTTCGCAACAAAATTTAACATTTTTTATTATGAGAATAAATCCTACTACTTCGGATCCAGAGGTTTCGATACGTGAAAAAAACAACCTGGGACGTATCGCCCAAATCATTGGCCCGGTACTGGATGTAGCCTTTCCCCCGGGCAAGATGCCTAATATTTACAATGCTCTGGTGGTTAAGGGTCGAGATACTCTTGGTCAAGAAATTAATGTGACTTGTGAAGTACAGCAATTATTAGGAAATAATCGAGTTAGAGCTGTAGCTATGAGTGCGACAGAGGGTTTAAAGAGAGGAATGGACGTGGTTGATATGGGAAATCCTCTAAGTGTTCCAGTCGGCGGCGCGACTCTAGGACGAATTTTCAACGTGCTTGGGGAACCTGTTGATAATTTAGGTCCTGTCGATACTCGCACAACATCTCCTATCCATAAATCCGCGCCTGCTTTTATACAATTAGATACAAAATTATCTATTTTTGAAACAGGAATTAAAGTAGTAGATCTTTTGGCTCCTTATCGTCGTGGGGGAAAAATTGGACTATTCGGTGGGGCTGGCGTGGGTAAAACAGTACTAATTATGGAATTGATCAACAACATTGCCAAAGCTCATGGTGGTGTATCCGTATTTGGTGGAGTAGGCGAACGGACTCGTGAAGGAAATGATCTTTACATGGAAATGAAAGAATCTGGGGTCATTAATGAACAAAACCTTGCGGAATCAAAAGTGGCCCTAGTCTACGGTCAGATGAATGAACCGCCGGGAGCTCGTATGAGAGTTGGTCTGACTGCCTTAACTATGGCAGAATATTTCCGAGATGTTAATGAGCAAGACGTACTTCTATTTATCGACAATATCTTCCGTTTCGTACAAGCAGGATCCGAGGTATCCGCTTTATTGGGTAGAATGCCTTCTGCTGTGGGTTATCAACCCACCCTTAGTACCGAAATGGGTTCTTTACAAGAAAGAATTACTTCTACGAAAAAAGGGTCCATAACCTCTATTCAAGCAGTTTATGTACCTGCAGACGATTTGACTGACCCCGCTCCTGCCACCACATTTGCACATTTAGATGCGACTACTGTACTATCAAGAGGATTAGCTGCCAAAGGTATCTATCCAGCGGTAGATCCTTTAGATTCAACGTCAACTATGCTACAACCTCGAATCGTTGGTGAGGAACATTATGAAACTGCGCAACAAGTCAAGCAAACTTTACAACGTTACAAGGAGCTTCAGGACATTATAGCTATCCTGGGGTTGGACGAATTATCCGAAGAGGATCGCTTAACCGTAGCAAGAGCACGAAAAATTGAGCGTTTCTTATCACAACCTTTTTTCGTAGCAGAAGTATTTACGGGTTCTCCGGGAAAATATGTTGGTCTAGCGGAAACAATTAGAGGGTTTAAATTGATCCTTTCCGGAGAATTTGATTCTCTTCCTGAACAGGCCTTTTACTTAGTGGGTAACATCGATGAAGCTACTGCGAAGGCTACGAACTTAGAAATGGAGAGTAAATTGAAGAAATGACCTTAAATCTTTGTGTACTGACTCCGAATCGAATTGTTTGGGATTCAGAAGTAAAAGAAATCATTTTATCTACTAATAGTGGACAAATTGGCGTATTACCAAATCACGCGCCGATTGCCACAGCTGTTGATATAGGTATTTTGAAAATACGCCTTAATAACCAATGGTTAACGATGGCTCTGATGGGCGGTTTTGCTAGAATAGGCAATAATGAAATAACTATTTTAGTAAACGATGCGGAGAAGAATAGTGACATTGATCCACAAGAAGCTCAGCAAACTCTTGAAATAGCAGAAGCTAACTTGAGAAAAGCCGAAGGCAAGAGACAAACAATTGAGGCAAATCTAGCTCTCAGACGAGCTCGGACACGAGTCGAGGCTCTCAATACGATTTGATTTTGTAACTAGCTGACGTGCAA